ACCTATAATGGTGTTCAATTATCAGAAAGAGAATTTCCAAAAAATTGGTTACTAGACGGCATTCAGATAAAAATCCTATTTCCTTTTTATCTAAAACCTTGGCACGGATATAAACTAAGGTATTCTTATCTAGATCGAATCAAAAAGAAAGGTCAAAAGGATGATTTTTGTTTTTTAACAGTTTGGGGAATGGAAACTGAACTTCCTTTTGGTTCTCCTCGAAAAAGGTCTTCCTTTTTTGAACCTATTTTAAAGAAACTCGAAAAAAAACTTGGAAATTTAAAAAAAAAAATAAAAGAAATCTCAAAAATAAATAAAATTCTATTGATATTTAGTAGATTGAAAGAAATAGATAAATCAAGAGAAACTAAAAAAGAAAAAGATTCTATAACGGATAATCAAATAATTAATGAATCGATGGATCAAATTAAATCTAGAAATTGGACAAATTTTTTACTAACAGAAAAAAAAATGAATGGTCTAACTGATAGAACAAGTATAATTAGAAAAAAAATAGAAAAAATTACAAAAGAAAAAAAGAAAGTGACTCCCGGAATAAATGTTAGTACTAATAAAAATAGTTGTAATGCTAAAAGATTCGAATTAACAAAAATTATTTGGCAAATATTAAAACGACGTAGTGCTCGAATAATCCGTAAATTTTATTTTTTTATAAAATTTTTCATTGAAAATATATATATAGATATCCTTCTATCTATCATTAATATTCCCAAAATACATACAAAACTTTTTCTTGAATCAATAAAAACTATTATTGATAAACCTATTTCCAATACTAAAAAAAATCACGAAAAAAGTAATAAAACCAATCAAAATACAATTAACTTCATTTCAACTATACAAAAGTCCTTTTATAATATTAGTAATAATAATTCACAGAATTTTGATGAATTATCCTCCTTCTCACAAGCATATGTATTTTACAAATTATCAAAAGTCCAAGCCCCCAATTTGTTTAATATTCTTGAATATCGCGGAACATCTTTTTTTCTTAAAACTTCAATAAACAATAATTTTGGCAGACAAGGAATAATTTATTCTAAATTAAAAGATAAGAAACTTACGAACTCAAAAAAAAATCAATGGAAAGGCTGGTTAAGAGGTTATTATCAATATCATTTATCTCAGATTAAATGGTCTAAATTAATAGCACAAAAATGGCGAAATAGCGCAAAAAAATGTCGTACAATTCGAGATAAAAATTTAAACAAAGCGGATTCATATGAAAAAGAACAATTGAGTTATTATAAAAAACAAAGTGATTACGAAGTATATTTATTACCAAATCAGAAAGATAATTTTCAAAAATACTATAGATATAATCTTTTATCTTATAGATCTATTAATTATGAAAAGAGGGAGAACCTATCTATTTATAGATCACCATTCCAAGTAAATAAAACTCAAAATAATTTTTATAATTACAATACACAAAAAAGAAACAAATTTGCTAGATTAGCCTATATCCCTATCAATAATTTTCTAGGAAAAAGTGCTAGTATATATATGGAAAAAAATATGGATCGAAAATATTTTGATTGGAAAATTATCAATTTTTGTTTTCAAAAAAAAATAGATATTGAAGCTTGGGTCAAGGTCAATACTAATAGGAACCAAAATACTAAGACCAAGGCTCCAAATTATCAAATAATTGATAAAATTGATAAAAAAGATCTTTTTTATTTTATGATTCATCAAGATGAAGAACGCAATTCATCCAATAAAAAAAAAAAATGGGATTGGATGGGAATGAATACAGAAATACTAAGTCATCCTATATCAAATTTAGAACTTTGGTTCTTTCCAGAATTTTTCCTTTTTTATAATGCATATAAAATGAAACCCTGGTTTATACCAAGCAAATTCCTTTTTTTGAATTTGAATATAAATGAAAATCTTAGTGAAACTAAAAACCTGAATAGAAAACAAAAAGGAATTATACCGTCAAACGAAAAAAAATATTTTGAATTCAAGAATAAAAAAAAAAAAGAATTTGCAAATCAAAGAGCTCTTCGATCAACTATGCAAAACCAAGAAAGTCTTGTATCTGTTCTATTAAACCAAGAAAACGAGATTGCGGAAACTTATTCGGAATCAGACACGAAAAAACTACAAAAGAAAAAACAATACAAGAGCAATACAGAAGCAGAACTTGATTTCTTCCTCAAAAGATATTTACTTTTTCAATTAAGATGGGATGGTGCTTTGAATCAAAGAATGATCAATAATATCAAAGTATATTGTCTCCTGCTTAGACTGAGAAATCCAAAAAAAATAGCTCTATCCTCTATTCAAAGGAGAGAAATGAATCTTGATATAATGCTGATTAAAAAGAATTTAACTCTTACAGAATTGATGAAAAGGGGAAGATTGATTATCGAACCTCTTCGTCTGTCTGTAAAAAAATCAGGCCAGTTTATTATGCAACAAACCATAAATATTTCATTAGTTCATAAGAGTAGACATCGTATTAATCAAAGATACCAAGAGAAAATATATGCCGATAAGGAGGATTTTGATAAATCCATTCGAAGCCATCTAACTGGAAATAATAATTCTTATTTGTTTTTCCCTGAAAATATTTTAGCGTCTCGACGTCGTAGAGAATTGAGAATTCTAATTTGTTTCCATTCAAAGAATAGTCAAGGTATCGATAAAAATAGAATATTTTGTAATGGGAATAATTTTAAAAGTTCTAGTCAATTTTTGAATGAAAATAACGATCTTGATAGACATCAATTAATTAAATTTAAATTACTTCTTTGGCCCAATTATCGATTAGAAGATTTAGCTTGTATGAATCGCTATTGGTTTGATACAAATAACGGAAGTCGTTTCAGTCTGTTAAGGATACGTATGTATCCCGCAATTGAAAAGTAATTAATGAAACTTTATATAATACCATATCTGATATATGAAAGCAAACAAATGCACATATAACTTGTCTTACATTTTAGTCTAATATATGATACTAATTTAATGTAATGAGGTATCCATTATTTCTAAAAACGAATCAACAAAATCTTCTTAATTTTAAGATTGAAACAATTTTCTTTTAAAAATGCAAAATAGACTATTGTTTTGTATACCTATTCGAATGCCAGTTTAATTGGATCGATTCTTTTTATTTAATAAAATTAGATATAGAATTCAAAAAAAATAAGTTTCTTATGTATACCACTAACTCGCATTATTATTACTGATCAGTAAAATTCATATTTGTAAAAAAGGGGGGATTCTTTTATGGTAAAAAATTCAGTCATTTCAGTGATTTCACAAAAAGAAAAAGAAGAAAACCCGGGGTCTGTGGAATTCCAAGTATTCTGTTTTACTAATAAAATACGAAAGCTTACTTCCCATTTAGAATTGAACAAAAAAGACTATTTATCTCAGAGAGGTCTGCGGAAAATTTTGGGAAAGCGCCAACGACTGCTAGCTTATTTGTCAAAAAAAAATAGAGTACGTTATAAAGAATTAATAGGTCAGTTGAATATTCGAGAGATAAAAACACGTTAATTTAAAAAATGATTTTACTTTTGATGACCCTCTTTTGATTTTCAGCAATTCATGGAAGAATTAATCGGGAAAAAACCTATGACTGTACCAGTTACAAGAAAGGACCTCATGATAGTGAATATGGGTCCTCACCACCCATCAATGCATGGTGTTCTTCGACTTATCCTTACTCTAGATGGTGAAGATGTTATCGACTGTGAACCAATATTGGGTTATTTACATAGAGGGATGGAAAAAATTGCAGAAAATCGAACAATTATACAATATTTACCTTATGTAACACGTTGGGATTATTTAGCTACTATGTTTACAGAAGCAATAACTGTAAATGCACCAGAGCGATTGGGAAATATTCAAGTCCCTAAAAGAGCTAGCTATATCAGAGTAATTATGTTGGAGTTGAGTCGTATAGCTTCTCATTTGTTATGGCTTGGACCCTTTATGGCAGATATTGGTGCACAAACTCCCTTCTTCTATATTTTTCGAGAACGAGAATTAATATATGATCTATTCGAAGCTGCCACCGGTATGCGAATGATGCATAATTATTTTCGTATTGGAGGAATAGCCGCCGATCTACCTCATGGCTGGATAGATAAATGTTTGGATTTTTGCGATTATTTTTTAAGGGAAGTTGCTGAATATAAAAAGCTCATTACGCGGAATCCTATTTTTTTAGAACGAGTTGAAGGGGTAGGCGTTGTTAGTGAAGAGGAAGCAATAAATTGGGGTTTATCAGGACCAATGTTACGAGCTTCCGGAATACAATGGGATCTTCGTAAGGTTGATAATTATGAGTGTTATGACGAATTTGATTGGGAAGTCCAATGGCAAAAAGAGGGGGATTCATTAGCTCGTTATTTAGTACGAATCAGTGAAATGACAGAGTCTATAAAAATTATTCAACAGGCTCTGGAAGGAATTCCGGGAGGGCCCTATGAGAATTTAGAAACCCGGCGCTTTGCTGGAGTCAGAAATACCGAATGGAATGATTTTGACTACCGATTCATTAGTAAAAAACCTTCTCCTACTTTTGAATTGTCAAAGCAAGAACTTTATGTAAGAGTCGAAGCCCCAAAAGGAGAATTGGGAGTTTTTATGATAGGAGATCAGAATGTTTTTCCTTGGAGATGGAAAATTAGACCACCAGGTTTTGTCAATTTGCAAATTCTTCCTCAATTAGTTAAAAGAATGAAATTGGCTGATATTATGACGATACTAGGTAGCATCGATATCATTATGGGAGAAGTTGATCGTTGAAATGATAATTAATACAAGAGAAGTAGAAGCTATCAATTCTTTTTCTAGGTTAGAATTCTTAAAAGAAATCTATGATATCATATGGCTGTTTGTCCCTATTTTAACTACTGTATTAGGAATTACAATAGGTGTACTCGTAATTGTTTGGTTAGAAAGAGAAATATCTGCCGGGATACAACAACGTATTGGCCCTGAATATGCGGGCCCCTTGGGTATTCTTCAAGCTCTAGCGGATGGGACAAAATTGCTTTTTAAAGAGAATCTTCTTCCATCTAGAGGAAATATTAGTTTATTCAGTATTGGCCCCTCCCTAGCTGTCATATCCATTTTGTTAAGTTATTCAGTAATTCCTTTTGGTTATCATCTTGTTCTAGCCGACCTCAGTATAGGTGTTTTTTTATGGATTGCTATTTCAAGTATTGCTCCCATTGGACTTCTTATGTCAGGATATGGATCAAATAATAAATATTCCTTTTTAGGTGGTCTGCGAGCTGCTGCTCAATCAATTAGTTATGAAATACCATTAACTCTATGTGTGTTATCAATATCTCTACGTGTGATTCGTTAAAACATAAACTTTCTCTTATTTCGTTTTTCATTTCTAGGAAAAAGGTTAAATGAACCAAACCAGATAGTTATATGAGTGAAAGAAAACAGCTTAAAAATTCGCAGTAAAAGTGGAGTCTCATTGCCTATGTACAAGAGTTAAATGAAAAGAAAACAAAAGTCTATATTGTTTACCCCAAGCTTGATTCATTAGTCATCATGGCTTGAAGCGGGTTTAAAATAAAAGATCCAATTCTAGAAAATTTTTACTATCTATTCCCATAGTTGTATTACTATAAGAATAATAGAGGATTGAGCAAAAAAGAGTGGATGATTAGGAACACCAAGATACAAAAAGGATTAGTAATGTAAATAATGCAAATTATCCAACCGAATATTTCGACATCAAGCAAATCAAATTGGGGCTTTAAGTTAGTAGAAACGACCAAGTAGTACTCCCCATGATTTCGATCCAGAGTATGCTCCTATCCCCGATTAAGTAAATAACTATTAAGAACGAAGTAATCTTTTACCCTTTTTTACGTCTCCCCTTTTATGAGAAAGGAGAATAGGAACAAAAAAAATAGAAAGAATGGAAAATAGAATAGAAAACAAAGACAGCTTTTTTATTTTCTATCATAGAACTTTAAAGAATTAGAATTCTTATCCTGATTCATGAACGAATGTCTAATTTTTGTAATCAAAAATCATAGGTTGAAATTTCTATTAATCTATTAATAAAAATTGCTAAAAAAAAAATATTTTATTCTTTATTCAAGGATTAAGTTATTACTCAACAAAGAACAATTGAATGGTTAAAAAAAAGATGAGATCAATTCCGAAGCACGGTTTATTAGAAATATATTCTCTAGCAGACAGAATTTCATTGGTCTAATTCGGGACCTTACAATAAATATATTTTTAGTTTATTTATCTATCGTACAAACATATTAAGATTAATAAAGAATATTGAACAGGTTTTTAGATTTATCTGTGACCCTCGAGGAGCCGTATGAGATGAAAATCTCATGTACGGTTCTGTAATAGAGATGGTAGCAGTGATGTTATCACCGACTATGATTATCTAACAGTTCAAGTACAGTTGATATAGTTGAAGCGCAATCAAAATATGGTTTTTGGGGGTGGAATTTGTGGCGTCAACCTATAGGATTTTTCGTTTTTCTAATTTCTTCGCTAGCGGAATGTGAGAGATTACCCTTTGATTTACCAGAAGCGGAAGAAGAATTAGTAGCAGGTTATCAAACCGAATATTCAGGTATCAAATTTGGTTTATTTTATGTTGCTTCATATTTAAATTTACTAGTTTCGTCATTATTTGTAACAGTTCTTTACTTGGGCGGTTGGAATCTTTCTATTCCGTACATATTTATTCCTGAATTTTTTGAAGTAAATAAAGCAAGAAAAATCAAAATAGTTGGAGCTATAATTGGTATCTTTATTACATTAGCTAAAACTTTTTTGTTTTTGTTCCTTTCTATCACAACAAGATGGACTCTACCAAGGCTGAGAATGGACCAACTATTAAATCTTGGATGGAAATTTCTTTTACCTATTTCTCTCGGTAATCTATTATTAACAACTTCTTCCCAACTTCTTTCGCTATAAAAAATAGTGATATTTTTTATTTACCATTTGTCTCAAACAAGAGAAAGAAACAAATAGAAAATTTCTATAGACATTTACGATATGTTCCCTATGGTAACTGGGTTCATGAATTATGGTCAACAAACAGTACGAGCTGCAAGGTACATTGGTCAAGGTTTCATGATTACCTTATCTCACGCGAATCGTTTACCTGTAACCATTCAATACCCTTATGAGAAATTAATCACATCAGAGCGATTCCGGGGCCGAATCCACTTTGAATTTGATAAATGTATTGCTTGTGAAGTATGTGTTCGTGTATGTCCTATAGATCTGCCCGTTGTTGATTGGAAATTTGAACCCGATATTCGAAAGAAACGTTTGCTTAATTACAGTATTGATTTCGGAATATGTATCTTTTGTGGCAATTGCGTTGAGTATTGTCCAACAAATTGTTTATCAATGACTGAAGAATATGAACTTTCTACTTATGATCGTCACGAATTGAATTATAATCAAATTGCTTTGGGGCGTTTACCCATGTCAGTAATT